CATTTGGTTGTGAATTCCAATGTGGCGGATAAAATCATATATCTGCATGGCCCAATCAATAGTTCAAGTCACACACTCCCATAATCCATCTCTCTTCCGAGAATTCACTTCAACTATTCGTATCAAATAAAAAATACTTCGGAGTTGAAGGGAAATATCCAAATAACATGTCTTATTATTTTCAATAATACATATTTGTAGCAATGAAATACTATTGTTCCTACCCAAAATGATATATGATCTATTCTATAAAGGACCTGAAATACCCTGTTTACGTATCATTGGAAAGTGCATTGACATAAATACGGCAGTAAGAAGAGGTAATACAAAAGTGTGTAAACTATAAAAACGGGTCAAAGTGGATTGACCCACACTAGCACTTCCGCGTAATAACTCTACCAAAGGCGATCCTATGACAGGGATAGCCTCAGGTACGCCGGTCACGATTTTGACTGCCCAATAACCAATTTGGTCCCGAGGTAAGGAATAACCAGTTACGCCAAAAGATGCAGTCAATACAGCTAGAACCACACCCGTAACCCAAGTCAACTCGCGAGGTTTCTTAAATCCACCTGTGAGATAAACGCGAAATACGTGCAGGATCATCATTAGGACCATCATACTTGCTGACCATCGATGAACTGATCGGATTAACCAACCAAAGTTGGCTTCAGTCATTATGTATTGAACAGAGGCAAAAGCCTCTGTAACGGTCGGACGATAGTAAAAAGTCATAGCAAAACCCGTAGCTACTTGTACTAAAAAACAAGTAAGTGTGATCCCTCCTAGACAATGAAATATGTTGACATGAGGAGGAACATATTTACTAGTTATATCATCTGCAATCGCCTGAATCTCGAGACGCTCCTCGAACCAATCATATACTTTATTGAGATAGGTAAACCAAGGATACTCCCCCCTCGGAGAACCGTATATGAGAATTTCATCTCGTACGGCTCAAGCGGAAACACCCAAATACTGGTTCCAACGGATATGGAATAGAAAGTTTGGTTTGAAACTTTTTAGCCACTTGATTCAATCTTCCCTGAGGATACGAAAGAACTAAAAGCCGGAATCTCTTTTTTGTGATGATAATGCCACAATATCAAGTTGGCTCATTCATCTTTATGTCGATCGTTACAGGCCTCTTGAATGTTCTCTTACCCTACTAACCCTATTTCTTGTTTTTGTTTGGCAGATTGACTATTGAATTGATAGGAATTCTCTTGTTGAAACCTTATAAATCGATTGAAACCTCAGATTCATACTAGAACCACGATGATTCAACAAAGCCCCAATCAAAGCCAAAGGTTCTCTGAGTAAAAACCGTTTGATCATCATTTATTTAATGTTTAATGAAAGGGTGTAATGACTAAAAATCCAGAGAAACAATTGTTCGATTTATGAAATACCTCTTTGCAAATTTTTTGGAGTTCGGTCGCGAGGTCTGAATAGTAGGTATGAATCATAGTTCAAATATTTCTTAATCTATTCTATTCCATAGAATCCGTGCTGCAGATACTCGAATGAATATCCGACGAGGTAGAACCATCTCTATCGAGATGACAGGCCCATTCTCTGTACTATCAATAGGATCATTTATCACAAGTCACACACTCATATTCCGGAAATACCGAAACAAAATAATTCCACGGTCGAACTACCAGAAAAACCTAGAAAGGCGAATCGAATCCTAAGTGATTCATTTTTGATTGAAAAGCTAGGACTTGATGGTTCTTCTGGACCTAACTTACTGAAATTCCATCCAGTAAAACGGAAGAATTATAAATCTCCAAAATAATAGATAGGAATATCGCAAATAGAGCCATTGCGACACCCATAAAGGGAGTAGTTCCCCATCCAGGAGCTACTTTACCATATTCTGAATTCAATGGTTTTAATAAATCCCCTACAATTGTTCGTCTTGGCCCAGATCTGCTGGAACTACCCTCAATGGTTTGTGTAGCCATAAATCCTATTGCATTGGTTGTGAGATCTGTTGACTTTGTATACCATTCCATTGTAAATAAACGATCTTATCGTAGATCCATCGTGGTCTTGAAATTACCTAATAATGGAAACAGCAACCCTAGTCGCCATCTCCATATCTGGTTCACTTGTAAGCTTTACTGGGTACGCCTTATATACCGCTTTTGGGCAACCCTCTCAACAACTAAGAGATCCATTCGAAGAACACGGGGACTAGTTGAAATAATGAACCTCCCAATATGGGGGGTTCATTATTTCAATTGAGATAATGAAAAATCATTTCATCTTTTTATTCGGAACCTTAGGCGGTTCTCGAAAAAAGATGGCGAAAAAAATTATCCCTAGAGTCGAGACTAACAGGAATGTATAAACCAATGCTTCCATAGATTCGATCGTGGTTTACAATTATAGCTTCCACACCTGTTCATTTGGGATCATTTCCCAGAAAAAAAAAGGGGGCAAGAGTCAAAGAAAAGGCGTTGATTCGAATCAATATTTTTCCGGTAACCTAACCCTATACCAATACCAATCAAAAAAATAGAGGCGAAACATAACAGAGCAATGTTGTATCAGACTACTTGTCTCCTTGTAGTTGGATCTCCAAGTTTTTGGAATGCTCCAAATTCCACTTGAGCATCCAAATCTGGGTCAATACCGGCAAAAACATCTCTGAACAAGGTTCTAGCGCCGTGCCAAATGTGTCCGAAAAAGAAGAGCAAAGCAAACGAAGCATGTCCAAAAGTGAACCAACCTCTTGGACTGCTACGAAAAACACCATCGGATTTCAAAGTAGCACGATCTAATTCAAAAATTTCACCCAATTGGGCACGTCTAGCATATTTTTTCACAGTAGCCGGATCGCCATAACTGACTCCATTGAGTTCGCCACCATAGAACTCAACAGTTACACCTACTTGTTCGACACTATACTTGGATTCCGCCCTTCTAAAAGGAACATCGGCTCTCACAATTCCGTCTCCATCTACCAAAACCACTGGAAATGTTTCAAAAAAAGTGGGCATACGTCGTACAAAAAGCTCATGCCCATCTTTATCTCGAAAGATGGGGTGTCCTAACCATCCAACAGCTATTCCATCTCCGTTGTCCATTGAGCCCGCTCTGAATAATCCTCCCTTCGCCGGATTATTACCGATGTAATCATAAAAAGCTAGTTTATCGGGAATTTTAGACCAAGCTTCTGATAAACTCAGATTTTCGGCTAGCCCGGTACCAACTCTTCGATATATTTCTTGCTGGAAGTATCCCTGATCCCACTGATAACGAGTGGGACCAAATAATTCGATCGGAGTCGTTGCTGAACCGTACCACATAGTTCCAGCAACAACGAAAGCCGCAAAAAACACAGCAGCTATACTACTGGAGAGGACAGTTTCAATATTGCCCATACGTAATCCTTTGTATAGACGTTGGGGTGGGCGGACACTAAGATGGAATAGACCTGCTAATATACCCAAAGTCCCCGCTGCAATATGATGAGAAGCTATTCCTCCCGGAACAAAAGGATCAAAACCTTCCGCGCCCCACGCTGGATTTACAGATTGCACTTTTCCGGTTAGTCCATAAGGATCAGACACCCATATTCCAGGACCATACAAGCCTGTTACATGAAATGCGCCAAACCCAAAGCAAGCCACCCCTGAGAGAAATAAATGAATTCCAAAGATCTTGGGCAAATCCAAAGAGGGTTTTCCCGTACGTTCATCACAGAATATTTCTAGGTCCCAGTACACCCAATGCCAGATAGCTGCCAAGAAGCACAGGCCAGAAAACACAATATGTGCCCCGGCCACACCCTCGTAACTCCAAATACCCGGATTCGTTATAGTTCCTCCGGTGATACTCCATCCACCCCATGAATTGGTTATTCCTAAACGAGTCATGAAGGGTATAACGAACATACCTTGTCTCCACATTGGATCAAGAACGGGATCAGAGGGATCAAAAACCGCTAATTCGTATAGAGCCATCGAACCGGCCCAACCAGAAACTAGAGCTGTATGCATTATATGGACAGAAAGCAACCGACCAGGATCATTCAATACGACGGTATGAACACGATACCAAGGCAAACCCATGGAACTACCCCTTCATCAAAGAAAAATGACACTATGTAACTTTATCGCATTGGAAAAGACTATGCTACGGCCCTCACCTTTTCAGTAGATTATCTCGGAGCAAGGGTTCATATTTATTCCCTTTCGTTGGTAATAGTAATAATGGAACGATTCCATTCGTAGGAACAAAGAGAAGCAGATCTATTCTATACCCGATAAGTACCAATACGCAATGGTGGAATTGGACCATTTTTTGTGAGCGAATGCATAGATACTTGTTCATCATTCGAACGATCCATTCGTCAGAATTTTCATTTATTCATTGCGCCTTTCTACATGAATCTTCCATTCTATGGATAGAATCCAATAAACGGCAATATCATGAAGACAATAAAACCATTGTTACGTCTCCGCATCAAAGTGAAGTATAGTACTTATTTTTTTTTTGAATTTAATGCCCATTGGTGTTCCAAAAGTACCTTTTCGGAATCCTGGAGAGGAAGGTGCAGTTTGGGTTGACGTATAGTGCGACTTGTCAGACGTATTGGGTCATATGGGATTCCCCCGTTCTCTCCCCCGATTGAGATATCCTCTCTTTCGCCCAAGAAAGATTGATTGAACCATCAAATCAATAATTTGGAGCGTGAAGTGCAATTAGATTAATTAATTCCGTTTTGGGGATAAATATTCTAAATTAGAATAATCTATGGTTGGCTTGGATCAATAAACTGAAGTATCCAGGCTTCGTTCAGAAAATACCAAATTGGTAATATATGTATGATTACCACTTGTATCATTAATGATTCATTCCTATTTATACCATATGAGTGATCTCAAACTGCCAATCAATGAAGTAATACGATGAATACATCGAAGATTGGGCAGAAGAAAAGTCGTAAAGAAGTGGTACTGGGATCATTTGTCCTATATGTGCAAATAGAATTCGGGCGGATCTTTACCCGGAGTAGAGCATAAACCTAAAAGAATTGAAGAGGCCCATTCAGGAACAAGAAAATTACATCGTGGTTTGGATCTCGATGAAACAATACATCAATGAGAGGGTAGTTCAATAAGTTTAGTGAATTCTTTTTTTTTTATAGGTTTTATAGGGGGGCGAACAAAAACTCATGTTTCTTGGAAAATGGAAGAAAAAACAAACCCCTTCCTCAGGAAAAAGCCTGCTATGAAAAAAGAAAAGAAGAAATAGGGCTGGAAGGGCTGGAATCGACACATTGATTCTTTTCTTTTTCGCAATTTATTGAACCGTATGCATCGAAAGGTGCGTGTACGGTTCCTAAGGAATACAATTTTGTCCTAATCAACCGACTTCATCGAGAAAGATTACTTTTTTTAGGCCAAGGGGTTGATAGCGAAATCTCGAATCAACTTGTTGGTCTCATGGTATATCTCAGTATAGAAGATGATACCAGGGATCTCTATCTGTTTATAAACTCCCCCGGCGGATGGGTAATACCAGGAATAGCTATTTATGATACTATGCAATTTGTGCCACCAGACGTACATACAATATGCATGGGATTAGCCGCCTCAATGGGATCTTTCCTCCTGGCCGGAGGAGAAATTACCAAACGTCTAGCATTCCCTCACGCTTGGCGCCAATGATTTTTGATTTGAGAGAAAAAAGAAGACTATGCCTTCGCCATATGGAATATTAAGTAATAATAGCATGGCACTTCTAGTTCGATATAAGCAAACCCCTCTTGCTTTTTAATAAATGAAATTATGTATCGAGATAGTAGTATGAAACAAAGGTTATTTCTGATTTGTTCTTATGTATCGGGGGTCCATTTCAGCGTCACAAACCCTTTTTTTTTGCTTCCACATCAGAAGTATCTTTCCGATATTGATGAAAGAGAGGGCGAAAATGAAAAAAAAAAAAATCTTTTTTTTTTTCTTATTTGAGCGGATCAGAAAGAAACTTTGGGATTGCTGAATTACAGAAGAGATAAATATAGAAAGCAACAGAACCATCATAGTATTTTTGGATCCTCCGAGGGGAAGGGTGGTAAATGGATCATCCAACGCTCCGAGTCTGATAGATTCTAGTTGTCTCTTTCTTCGATGGAAGGGGAAGGATAAATTCCATTGCAGAGCCGTATGCAATGCACAAAAGATGCCTGTACGGTTGTTCGATTCTATCTTTTTTTTTTTTCTTCTTCTTATTCTTTATCCCTTCCTTTTCACCCGATCATACCAGATAGAGGAACCGTTCATTATGTTATATCATCAGGGTTATGATCCACCAACCTGTTAGTTCTTTTTATCAGGCGCAAACAGGAGAATTTATCTTGGAAGCGGAGGAGCTACTGAAACTCCGCGAAACCATCACAAGAGTTTATGCACAAAGAACCGGCAACCCTTTATGGGTTGTATTCGAAGACATGGAAAGGGATGTTTTTATGTCAGCAACAGAAGCCCAAGCTCACGGCATTGTTGATCTTGTAGCGGTCGAAAATACCGGAGATTTCGCGTAAATCAGTAATTCCATTTCGAATCATAATCTAATTCGAATCAACCGTGATTCGAGATTTTATCTCCTTCCACGGGTCAAAGTCAAATATTAAACGGAAGTCATTTATAAGCATTCGGTTAGGATCGATCTAAACCAGCCGATTCTGTATACGATTCAGAATGCCAACTATTAAACAACTTATTAGAAACACAAGACAGCCAATCAAAAATGTCACGAAATCCCCCGCTCTTCGAGGATGTCCTCAGCGTAGAGGAACATGTACTAGGGTGTATGTGCGACTCGTTCTGTTCAGATCATGGGCTGGACAAAATAGACAAATTTTCCAGTACCAATGAATAGGATAGAATGGAATAACTCCATTCACTATCTAAAAAAAATCTATCATATACCTCTATTGTGTATGGAATTTATGGTTTCCATTGGTGCAAATCCAATCGCCTCGATTTGAGATGAGAAGCAATTCCTCATTGGTAGCAAATGGTTATCCATTAAGCGGGGGGAAATAGTATTCAAAAAGCAGAAAGATTATGCTCCTATTCTTGCAAGAACGGACTAACAGGGTCAGCTACCTAGCCAACCTTCATAATTAAATGCCGTCACTGTATGGATAGATCTCATTGCGAAAAGACCTATTATCTGGATAATTCATGGGTAGAGCCAAACAGTGTGAACTGTACAAGTTCACAATAACATTGATTAAATAAGGGAGGGGGCTCCGGTGTATAGAAAGGGCCTCACCGTTTAAGAAGTAACCATAGAAACGATGGAACCCACTATTTATCCATTTACTCCCCATTTACTATTTATTTTATACCTAGTATCTAGTACCGGTACAATTTCTTATTTCGAGATGAAATGCCTGGAAGAAATAGCAAATCGTGGTTGGGAAGGTCATAGTAGCAAAAGCCATTGGAATTTTTATTTTATACATCGGAAGAATCTGTTTTGTTATTAATAGACCAGGAGAGGGGAAAAGAATGACTGAAAGAAAAGAAATCAATTAGTTATTCATCAAAGTAAAATTGGATAAAATGATCAGAGTTAGGCGCGGATATATAGCTCGAAGACGTCGAACAAAATTTTTTTTATTTGCATCAACCTTTCGGGGGGCTCATTCAAGACTTACTCGAACTACTACTCAACAGAAAATGAGAGCTTTGGTTTCCGCTCATCGGGATAGAGGCAGACAAAAGAGAGATTTTCGTCGTTTGTGGATCACTCGGATAAACGCAGTAACTCGCGAGAATGGGGGATCCTATAGTCGATTAATACATGATCTGTACAAGGGGCAGTTGCTTCTTAATCGTAAAATACCTGCACAACTAGCTATATCAAATGGGAATTGTCTTTACATGATTTCCAATGAGATCGGATCGGCAAATAAGGAGATTGGCAGGAGTTCGTCGGAATGATTTAAACGGAATTCCCCGGAGAATGACCTCCGGGAAAGTAAGGTAGAGTCGAAATTTATATGATAAGTAGTAGGAATGAACGAACACGTTTCAATAAAGAAAGATTTCTTCCCCTATTATTTCTTGTTTTTTTTTTTTCTTACGACGTCAAATCTGAATCTCCGGCTTTTTCGAACAGAGCATCCATCTCAGTTCCGATTTTCGTTCTGATTCAATTGAGAAGTAGGCCTATTTTTTTTTTCTGGCTCTAGTACCTGTAGTTCTAGGGGTCGACTCGGTTCTCTCAAACTGTTTCTCATTATTAAGAAAAGGTAACGAAGATAAAATACGAGCTTGTTTTATAGCAATAGTAATTAATCGTTGTTGTTTCAAGGTCAATCTATTGACTCGTCTAGATAATATTTTTCCTTGTTCACTAATAAATCGACTAATTAAACTCATATTTCTATAATCAATTCGATCCCCCGATCCAATTGGGGGCAAACGCCTACGAAAAGATCGCTTGGATTTACGAAAAGTTCGCTTAGATTTATCCATGGTTTATTCCTTCTCTCTAAAATCCTATTTCTCCATTCATTCAGATCCGCCCAAAACAAAATCGGATTGGACTTGTTCATATATATGTAATTCCTTCCCATTCCATCTATTTCTTTATCTCCCCATGAATTGTATGCTTGTAACAATAGGGACAGAATTTTATCAATTCCAACCTGCCGGGCGTATTGTGTCGATTCTTTTCAGTAATATATCTGGAAACGCCCGGTGATTTCTTATTGGCACCATTTTTGGCACAACTGGTACACTCCAAAATAACTGTTACTCTGACATCTTTCCCCGCGGCCATAAACCTCCTTTGGATTTTTAATTCACTCAACTCTTCTATTTTTGATACGAACCGAAGAAGAAGAAAGGAACGAAAAAAAAAAAAAGTAAATAGAAGTTGCTAACTGGAAATGAGATTCATAATATGAAAGATTTCGTTGCAATCAATAGATTAATAAAATAATAAGTAATACAATTATTTCTAACTATCAATTATTATTCCTAATCCCAGTATTTCATTTAAGTATCTTGTATGATCTCGAATAGCCTGCCCTAGATCCACATTTATATTTCTATTCTCCCCCTATTCATTCTATCCTTAACCCTAGTTTAGCCGAGGTTCAGGCGACTCTTATTCTTTACCTGTTCTTCCTGAACAACCGAAGAAAAAGGGGGGAGGAACTAGTCACATATAATTTATTCTATCTCTAATCTTCTTTATTTCTTTCCACGTCAATAACTAGAATGAGAAAAAGGGGAATGCCAACGCATCCGGGAATAAACGATTGATCTCTATCAATAGACCTGCTAAAGACCCGAACCATAGAGTAGCTAGCACAGGTGCCACGGAGAGATATGTTTTTATATTTCGCATTGAAAATCCTCCTTATTTTATTTTTATTGTAATACGTATATGATCAGATGCATATGTGGTTAAAGTGTGGTTAAAGATCGCTTTGATTTGTATGCGGAATCCATAACTAAAATGGATATATACAATGATCCGATAGATGAGATCTTCCTGTCCCTAAAACGTAAAAAGATGCCCCCTTCTTCCCGAACATTACCTATAAATATTTATTCTTTTATTTTATGAGACCAAAAAGAATAAATTACAAGAGAAATTGTATATAGATGGAGGAAATAATGATGTGGAAAACAAGACAGGGATTCTCTACAATGACACTGTACAACAAGTGAAAGAAAGGGATGTAGCGCAGTTTGGTAGCGCGTTTGTTTTGGGTACAAAATGTCACGGGTTCAAATCCTGTCATCCCTATTTATTACTTCTCCTATGGGTAGTAACGAGGAATCCATTAAGATCGATTCAAATTGAACATAATCGAATCTGTAGTTGTAGTGTAATGATACTATATGGATGCAAGATGTACTGGGGATACAAAAAAAATCCTTTTCTTTATAGCCATAGCCGTATCTTCTGTTATAAGAAAGCGCTCTTAGTTCAGTTCGGTAGAACGTGGGTCTCCAAAACCCAATGTCGTAGGTTCAAATCCTACAGAGCGTGATTCTGTTCTTCTTATGTTGAATCACAAGAAAATAACTTAATTTGAACTCCAACCAAAATTGGACCTCCTGCAGATCAAGGAGGAGGTCAATCAAAAAAAAAAGAGATGTTACTCAATCAAAGGTCCAACTGATCACCGCGCCTGTATTGTAAATATGCAGTTACAAATAATCCGGCCAAAGTAATAGGAATTAAACCTAACACGATTCCAAATAGAAAAACTTCAATCATTTCGATTTGTTTGAAAGGGGAGAAAAAGGGAGGTAATATCTATTCCTAAATATTACTCCGAATTACCCATGAATCTCAATGACCAAGAATTGGCAATTGATGCTGGAGGAAACTATAGAATATCTGGGATTTCACACAAATCTGCATTTTCATTTTTATGAATTGTTCATAAAATTTATTTCAAATAAGTCGTATCTTGCTCAGACCAATCAATAGAGCTGGGGTTATAGTTGAAGCAGCCAGTAGAAAACCGAAATAACTAGTTATAGTAGGCATGAAGGGGCTAAATGAGATACGTTCTTTTTATACATATGTTTATAAAGCACTTTCCTAAGTTTCCATTTTTGTTTTGCGAGATACGATGATAAGAAAAAGTCCCAATTGACAGAATCAATTGAAATTGAAAGTTCTTGATTCATCAGTCATTATAGACGCCACTAACAAAGATAGAGTGAGAGAAGAAAAACAAAATGGATTCATCATTTGTGACATCTATCGGCCCCGGGCTTCCGAATCAACAGATTCAGTGAACAACTCATGAGTAAAGTAATAGTAATACGAGCTGTATCATGTGACTTCATTTACAAATTTACAAATGAAATACTCTTTGAGTAACTATGGACTAAAAGAATTGGGTTGGAAAATCATTCCAATTGTGATCATTTCTTTTCTTTTTCAATTGGATCCATTTTGGAATTTGGAACGAACGACCCAATAAGACCTTTGACTTGAACTCATTGGATTCAATATTAGAGTAGGTTGGTTGATTGCACATAATATCTCGAATGAAAAGAAAAAAAAGTATTCCACGGTCTCTCGAAGAAAAAAAAAACCTTATTTCGGGTCCAACTCGATTCTAAAACGAGTAATTCCTACTATCCTTCTAGGTTCCACATTTTGTCTTTCCATATCATGGAGTCCTATCCTTGTAGATAGGTCAAGAAGAAACCTTTGGACCTAATGCAGCGCTTCCTACATCACGAATCTTGATTGCTCCAACTATTGTTTTGTTTGTTCCATTTCCTTCATCGAATACTATCTGCTCCTGTACAACCAACGAATTACTTGAAATGAAAGGATTAGAATGAAAATACCTTTTCTACAAACATGAAAGGGGGGTTTTTAGATTTAGCATCCAATTGTGATAATATGATAATTTCTTTCATGAATAATTAGAACCACCGACTCGCACTTTACACTTTATTTGATCAAGATTTGATCAAGATCTTTATCTTCATTCAGTTTCTATTCTGAAGTCAGTAATGGGAAACCTTATACTACAAACAAGAATTTTAGGAATTTTCTATTGAATGACATGTGGTTGTGTATAGACAAAGAACAAGAAAGGAATTATGTACCATTTTTTTTTTCGATACTGATTGAAACTGCGTTGCTGTGTCAGAGGAAGGATAGCTATACTCATTCGGTATACTCTAAATGCACCCTTGGTACAATATTGACGATCTCACAAGGATGAAATATCAGTAGTTTTCCATTTACTGATCTCCATCTTTCACGGAATCGATCCCCCCTCTTTTGACTGTATATGTGGAGCTCAGCATGTCTGGAAGCACAGGAGAACGTTCTTTTGCTGATATTATTACCAGTATTCGATACTGGGTCATTCATAGTATTACTATACCTTCCCTATTCATTGCAGGTTGGTTATTCGTCAGCACGGGTTTAGCTTACGATGTGTTTGGAAGCCCTCGGCCAAACGAGTATTTCACGGAGAACCGACAGGGGATTCCATTAATAACTGGCCGTTTCGATCCTTTGGAACAACTTGATGAATTTAGTAGATCCTTTTAGGAGGCCTCAATGACCATAGATAGAACCTATCCAATTTTTACAGTGAGATGGTTGGCTGTTCACGGACTAGCGGTACCTACCGTGTTTTTTTTGGGGTCAATATCAGCAATGCAGTTCATACAACCATAAACCTAAAACCTAATAAAAAAAAAATTATAGAGCTACGACACAATCAAACCCGAACGAACAAAATGTTGAATTGAATCGTACCAGTCTCTACTGGGGTTTATTACTGATTTTTGTACTTGCTGTTTTATTTTCCAATTATTTCTTCAATTGAGAGAAATAAAATAGTAGGAATTCTCTTATCCCATTCGGAAGGATATCATACTCATAACTATCCATGACTGTTTATGTCTCTAGCATGACCACTTGATGAAATGTGGAGGGAAGTGGGATAAATGGCCGATACTACTGGAAGGATTCCTCTCTGGCTGATAGGTACTGTAACTGGTATTCCTGTGATCGGTTCAATGGGCATTTTTTTCTACGGCTCATATTCTGGGTTGGGCTCATCCCTGTAGTAATCGGATGAACCAGATTATAGACATAAAAGAGTAAGAACTCAACAGGACCTTTCCCCTCAAATCAGACAAACAAAGAGGGGAAAGGTCCTGTTGAGTTCTTACTCTTCGAGCAATACTTTGACCCGTTCCATATGAGTTGTAAGTTCATCCAGTGAACATAATCATAACATAATATTTGTAGAAATGACAAAATGGATCCTTTGCTCCGATGTTTTAAACCCCCCATCCCTTTGTTTCTGATGATGTTTTTGAAGAATCGGATCCGGTGATTGATTCATAGTATCTCTTCCGAAGCAAGAAGAAAGAAGGAATCAATCGATTTTCTGGATGACACAATATGGATTTATTCCAGATGAGGCACCCTGCAAATCATTTCTATACTAATGGAAGCTTACTCTATAAAAAAAAATCAAATTGGAACTATAACTATGATGAGATAATAAATAAGGATTTTAATATGCGCAAAAATCCAAGATTTCTGCTTTTTTGACCCGGAGCATTAAGACTCTTTTGCTTGAATGAGTCTTTTTTTTTTATAAGTTCATTGAAAAAATTCTATTTGCTCAATGAATTAACCTCCCCCCCGCTTTTTTTCTGTCCACTACTTCTTCTGAATCCAAACAAAGAAGTTGTGATAGACCCGCAAAATATTCCTATTTTGCTTTTACGAATGGGAACAAGAATCATTATTATTTCGACACAACAAAAGGGCGAAAGATTCCTTTTCTTTTGTGGAAGATTAGGAAGACAAGATGAGTAATCCCCCTAGAACTATTTGTTCCTTTCATTTATCCCTTGTATTCTCCTCCCACTTATGCCTATTTATTATTTATTTTAATATATTACTATATTAGAATTAGTAATATTTAGAATAGAAACTATTGATGCATTCCATGGCATTTACAATCTGGCAGGCAATAGGAGACCCGGCATAGTCACGCCACTCCCATTTTTTTTTTTTGAAAAAAAAAAAGTCGTTTTGTCTTCTTCGGAATGTACATACTATTACTAGTAATGGGATACAAGTAATTCCCGACATCGCGCAGAAAAAGAAAAACAGTATAAACAAAGCAAACAAAAGGCTTTTCATGATTTTTTTGATCATACAACATATCTTTTTACCAACTTGCTGTTGAGGAATCCCTGGATCTAGAAATTCATTTCGGCCAATTGAACCTTCTCAAATTGTTTCTTTTTCAGAACCAAAAAGATTTGTGCCAGAATAACAGATGCCAAGAAGAACAGAAGCCCTTGGACACGTAATGGATCTTGAAGTACTATTTCTGCATCTCCCTGACCAAATCCACCCACATTGGGATTACTCGTTAATGGTTGATCAAGCTTGATGTATTCGCCCTCTGAAACAAGAAGTTCTGGTCCTGGAGGTATAATATCAACCGCTTGGTGCCCATCCGAGGCATCCGCTATGGTTATTTCATATCCCCCTTTTTCTTTACGTACTATTTTGCTTACTAGACCTGCTCCTGTAGCATTATATACTGTATTGTTACTCTTGCTCCCATCGGGATAAATCTGACCCCTTCCCCTGTTTCCACCTACATATATGGGATATTTTAAAAAGTGAACCTCTTTCTTCGTAGCAGGGTCTGGGGAAAGAATGGGGAAGACGATTTCACTATATTTCTGACCAGGAACAGGACCTATCACAAGAATATTTCTTTTAGTGGGACGATAATTCTGAAAAGACAGATTACCCATCTTTTCTTTCATCTCGGGAGAAATACGATCAGGGGGGGCTAATTCGAATCCCTCGGGTAAAATAAGAACAGCTCCCACATTCAACCCCCCCCTCTTACCATTAGCAAGAACTTGTTTCAGTTGCATATCATAAGGGATTCTAACAACTGCTTCAAATACAGTATTGGGAAGCACAGCTTGTGGAACCTCAATATCCACGGGCTTATTAGCCAAATGGCAGTTGGCACATACAATACGCCCAGTGGCTTCTCGTGGATTTTCATAACCCTGCTGCGCAAAAATGGGATATGCATTTGAAATGGATATCCGAGTTATTACATATATCATGATCAATACAGAAATTATCAATACAGAAATTGATCGAGTCATCTGTTTCTTTACCCAAGAAAAGGTGTTTCTATTTTGCATGGTCCAATCATTGATCTCGGAAATTTCTACAATAAATTAGGTGGGTAGCTAGTATAGTTCCCTATCCACGATTCTGTCATTGTACTGGAATATAGAATGGACGGGTGGAAGTATAAAAAATGGGTAAGGCTTTGAATGATTTGTTTATGTATGAAGTGACATTGAGTTCTTCATTCATTCATTGAATGATAAATCACTACAAGTGAAGGAGATACACGATTTAAAAAAAGGAAGATCCAATATTTCAAAATTGTATCTATAATGACTGGAAAAGTGGAAACGAGACCGGATATAACTTGCTCATTATGAACAAATCCAAAATTTTGGTAGACCAAACCAATCATTAGTTCCCAACCATGGGGCGAGTGGAATCCGATACACAAATCAGTTAATAAAAGAATAGAAAAAGCTTTTATTGTATCGCTTAAGTTATAGAGGAACTCCTGAACCCAAGAATTAAGAATGACAAGTTCTTCATTACCCAGAATAGAATAAGCACTTAGAATAGTGAAACAGATTATATTTGTTGAGAAATGCAAAATGAGATGGATATGATCCTGATTGTGCATTCTGACCAATTGTATCGTTTCTTTGTAGATTCCTATACGAAGCTTTTGTATATGTGTCCCCGAATACTCCTTTATCATTTCGTCCAACAGGAACAGTTCTTCTAATTCTATGAATCTTTCTAGAACTTTCTTCTCTTGAATATCATTCAAAAAAGTTTCGGACTGCCTGGTATTGCACCAATTTATAACCCAAGATTCAAGACTTTTATTAAATGAGAGAGAGATCCCCCATGGCAGAAATACTATAGATGCAAGATATGGGAAGGGAGTCAATGCTTTCCTTTTTGGCACTTTCAATCTGTGAATTGTTAATGAACCTGGTTGATTCGTTGACTCTGTCTGATATTTCTATGAAGCACAAGTTCTATAACAAGGTGTAATTGTTTAGTCCTTAGCTCTAGAAAGAATATAGAATAAGGGTCCATTTCGAATGAAGAGATAATAAAATATTGTTTCCAGATATCTCAATTGGTCAAATTCAGACCAATTACATCTTCATTTGTTGCATTCGAAGAATGCCCGAAAGAACCACTTGAAGTAACAAACATGAATATTATTCGGATTTCGAGACGGAAGAGCCCCCCTTGAATCAATCAATTATTTCAAAATGTTTCACTGATTATCCACAGCCCAGGAGAGGGGGTATCTCTGAAAAATACGGATGATGAAGCTGGCGAAACGGGAAATCAATTGGATGGTTATGAGAGATCCAATCATTTAGTCATCAAGGAACAAAGAAAAGGATAAAAAAAAAGATCGATTCACAAAAGAGAGAGAATTGACAAGATATGATCCATCTGTATCTAACGTATCCATTCGAAATATTGGGCCTCAAAATAGGAATTATTTACTCTGAAATGTTCTGATATATGTGATGAATACATACTTAATTAGACTTGTTACGAATATGAAAGAATTGAGTTGAGTTCCATACGCATGAAAAGTGGACAAAAATGGCTTCTTATTTCTTATTATGGTTGTTCCGTATACGTCCACACGCTCTATTCTTTGGGTCACAGCAGTATTACCAATGGAATGGGGGAAATAGAATCTAACAAGTTTTGCTTGAGCGAGCGCTCGGAAAGGAAAAAAGATGAATATCAATTCTCTTCCAAATTTTATGAAAAAGAGGATTACAGGGTTCCGGTTCCCTCCCTCATGCTGAGAAAGCATTCATTCCTCGCTCGGTTCATTTCAAAATACTTCAATTGGTACGCGCAAGAAATAGGCCCATTCAGCAGCTTTTTGTTCAATTTCTAGTGGACTTAAATTCTCATCAGTACGAGTCAAGGGAATGTCTCCCCGACCTCTGATTTCCATATAAAGGACACGGCGAGGATAAAGACCCTCTTTCACTTTCATTCTGATCGACCGGATATCTCTCATACGGAATCGAAGGAAGATGCGGCGATTTATTCCAGGAAACCCCCAACGAAAAATGCACACTATTCCTTCTTTTCTATCGAATCTGTCATAACCACTACCTACATTCCACGAAATTGTGCACCACAAATAGGAGCTAATGAACAGACCTGCGATACCATAGAAACACATCACGATACCTTGTGGAAAAAAAAGGATTTGCTGAGACGGGAATAAGGATATCAGATTCCGACCAAGATAACTGGAGATTCCAACCAATAAGAAGCCTATTGACCCTAAAAAAAGGATACATGCCCAGCAGAAATTACTTGTTTTTCGAGAACCCGTTATAAGTTCTATCCATATACGTTCGGATCGCCAGTTCATACTAGATCCAGTTGCATTCTATTGGAATTGAGAGAATAACCCCAATCAATTTGATTTTTTTTTGTTCTTGCTCCCAAAGTAACTCTCATCAACTAGCACTGTGAACCATCAGGAGTAATTCATCAAATTGGTTATTTTTATAAAATAAAAAAGATCCCCTTCATATGATCCCACTATGTCTGGATATATCTACATATATATCCATTTATATTCCAGATATTCGATCTATTTTAAAACAGCTATATCCGCATACACATGCATTTATCCATATTTCTTGTATCCACATGCATAACAGCCCCTTCATTTGTGTTTGGAGGCAGCCATATGTCGTATGTCGTACTATTTCCACTAAATAGATATCTGTATTACGATCCAAGGGTTGAAAGAAATTGATGAGATTGGGTCCCATCAGTCTAGACAATCTTGTTTTTTTGAACATGAAGAGATAAAGAAGCCATTGCAATTGCCGGAAATAATAGGCCTACTAAAGGCACAAAAATAGAGGGTAAGTTAAGATCTGTCATAGAATGGGTGCCTCGATTTAATATTTGTACCTGTTATAAAGATATCTATCATAAGTATATCTATTATAAGTATTATAAGTATATTATAAGTGCAAGGAATTTAGAACGAAATGAGTGTACTTATTCATCTTTCTCCACGAAATATATGTATGAGAATCCACTTTATTATTATTATTCTTGTTCCCCCGCCCCTATCTTCTAAGAAAGGAATTTCTTACGAGTTCCTGAAAAATTCGTTAGAATTCGATCCAACAGGGATTCATAGTGAAAAATAGAGGGCTCCCAGGAGGTATAGAAATATGCAAGACTTCTATCTATTAATTAGAATAATTAGAACATCTGATACGTACGAAGAGAACACAAAATGATTTTTGATTTCCTTAATTACACGGAACGAAGAATCAACTATTTTATCCTGTTGATAGAGGGTTCCTGATTAGGAATCAGGAATAGAGCGAGGTAGGATAAAAAAAAGATCTGGAGGAAAAAAAAAGTCATTATCTGAATCTGAAACTTCTGATTCTTACTACAATTAGAACTTATGTGAGAAAAGAAACCCCCATTCTTGTTATTTCGATTCCGATGAACTAAATACTTGTTCGCTACAAATAACTGAACCTAGCGCTCTACTTTTATTTGTATTTGTTTATTTGATTCAAGGGAAAGAACCCGTGGAGCTGAAATAACTCACTTGGAACACCTTTTAAAGGATTACGTGGTACGATTAGATCGAATAAGCCCTTATGGAATAAATACTCAGCCGCTTGTGAACCCTCGGGTATTGTCTTCTTCAATGTTTGTTCAATTACTCTTTTACCCGCAAATGCAATGTAGGCATTGGGTTCGGCAATAATTATATCTCCCAACATACCAAAGCTGGCTGTCACTCCACCGGTTGTAGGAGAGGTAAGGATTGATACATAGAATAACTTTTTATTTGATTGATAATTATATAAAGCGGAAGATATTTTAGCCATTTGCATCAAGCTCAAACTTCCTTCTTGCATGCGTGCTCCTCCAGAAGCACACACTATAATAACTGGGAGAGATCTATTAGTAGCACACTCGATCAAACGGGTGATTTTCTCACCTACTACGGATCCCATACTACCTCCCATGAACTGAAAATCCATAACCCCAATGGCTATTGGAATACCATTTAGTTGGCCTATGCCTGTTTGAACAGCCTCAGTTAAACCTGTCGTTCTTTGAAAAAAATCGATACGATCTCTATAAGGTTCCTCCTCAGAATGAAATTCAATAGGGTCCATAGAGATCATGTCTTCATCCATAGGATCCCAAGTGCCCGGATCAATCGAAAGTTCGATTCTATCTGAACTACTCATTTTCAAATAATATCCACATCGTTCACAAATATTCATTTTTGACCTAAAAAATTTCTGATAATTCAATCCATAACAATTTTCGCATTGAACCCACAAACGTCCATATTTTGTATTTATATCGAAATCACTGCCATTAATGCTAGTTCTTATACTCGAACTCTCACTGTCACTACCACTTAAACTCTCACTACAAATGTCACTATAAATGTCACTATAAATGTCACTATCAATACTGATTTCAGAATGAAGATAACTATCAATGCAACTATTAATGTGATTAATCCAACTATATTGAGTATCATACATGTAACGATCATAGTTGCGATTGTAACTCTTAGGCCCACTATTCAGATAACTAGAAAAAGCACTTTCTAGTTCACTCAGAAAGTCACTATCATTGTGAATCTCAAAAATCTGATTTTCAATATCAAAATATACGGAATAACTGTCACCATTACTATCCCTAACCAAAAAAGTGTCATCAGAGATGAAACTCCAAATGTCCCTGACACCGAATAAATGATCAACATTACTACAACTATAACTGCCATTATCACTCCAACTATGAATGTTTTTATCTATACCATTTATAATGGGGGTTTCACTTCCACTGGCATTTCCAATAGGACCAAGACTGTCCGCTGATTTACTTAACCCACACTTGTGTTCTAACTCCTCGTTAGACAACATCGAATTGAACCACCATTTTTCCATAGAATATTCCTGCCTCCTGTTTGAAAATACAATAGATGAATAGTCATTCGATGAATAATCATTTTCCTATTTCATTTCCTATCGGAATAAGCATATAGAGCAAATTACTAGAATCATTAACTAATAACGAGTTCATATTGAAAGAAACTATTCTCTTTTGCGGGAACCCGGGGTATTACTTCACTATATATACTTCACTATATATGAAATAGGAATATGATGGAACCTTTTCTTCAATTATAAAGAGGGGTTTCTCCCATGTCATGTACAAATTATCATCGGAAAGAAAAATATTTGTTCCCTCCTCGGAAGAATTCATTTTTGTTATAATACGTTTATATTGCAACACGGAACGAAAAGGAC